ATGGATTTTCCTTGAAAGTCTAGGGTAAAAAATTGTTTGAAGATCGGCCCAAATTTCTTTTATTGAGATGATCCTTAATGAAAACAAAATTCACTTGATTGATACATAGCATACACGTACACTTACCAATTCGACATAAAATCAATTTCAAGATATTTCATTGAATCATGTCATGAAGAGATTCTACTTGTCCCCTTGAACTAAAGTCTTAAAGAAAATTTTTGATAACTTCTTAACTTCTTGATCCCGCTTACTAGATTCTATTTATATAGAGAATGCCGATTCTAATGAACGATTCATGAATATGAATGACGAATCCAAAAATTCTATACAATTATGAAAAACGGAAAGATCCCTCGGATCTGATCATTCCATTATATTGACAATTTCAAAAAACTGATCATACTATGATCATAGTATGAGGGCGGTTGGTCAAGTCGGCCCCCATCGTCTAGTGGTTTAGGACATCTCTCTTTCAAGGAGGCAGCGGGGATTCGAATTCCCCTGGGGGTAGGGTACTACGAAAGGAAGTTGATCATGGATTACTAATAAGCCTAAAAGAAATTGATTCTTCCTGGGTCGATGCCCGAGCGGTTAATGGGGGCGGACTGTAAATTCGTTGGCAATATGTCTACGCTGGTTCAAATCCAGCTCGGCCCAATAATTCGTCAATCTACCATGAGATGGTATAACCCCCCTTGTCCTTCAGAAAGACCCCATACAAAGATTACAAAAATCCAATTTTCTACTAGATCCCTTATTTCCCTATCCCTTATTTCCCTGGGATTGTAGTTCAATCGGTTAGAGCACCGCCCTGTCAAGGCGGAAGCTGCGGGTTCGAGCCCCGCCAGTCCCGACGGATCCAATATAAATACATCAATTCATTTTTCCTTTTCTATGAACTAGTAAAGGGTGCTGAGGGGCATACTTTTATTCCCAAGGCAAAAAGGAGTCCTTATTTCTTTTTTCTTTCCTATTTTTTCCATTTTGATTTTATTGTTTGTTTAGGTTTGGAACTATGTAATTAATCGAAGTGGAAGGGAAATCTGATGATCCTTCATCAGATGATTGTCCAAGGAAGACGCAAGGCAGTTTATAAAAAAAAACAAGGAAACGGATGATAAATAAAGGAATTTTGGATTGATTGAGTCAGAAATCAAAATTTTGATTCGGTATGGATAAAAGAACTTCCTATGTTATACTATTCAAGTCTTGACGGCGGGTTGATTTGATAGATCAGATATTGTTATTCATGATATTGATCCGATTCAAGATCATCAAGAGGTAATTCATTCATTGAATTTACAGACGAAAGATTTATCATCTCTAGGGGATTAAATCCCGAGTTATTGCGAAGTAAAAAACCGATGAGATTATGGAAGTAAATATTCTTGCATTTATTGCTACTGCACTATTCATTCTAGTTCCTACCGCTTTTCTACTTATCATTTACGTAAAAACAGTCAGTCAAAATGATTAATTCAATTGAATTTTCAAATTCATTTGAATGAAACTTTCCTTCTGAGTTCTTATCAAAAATTGACGAAGTCAAATGAAAAGGATTCCTATTTTGCGTCTTAACTTAAATGAAATGAGCGTACTATAGTCGGCAGTTTTCTAAGAGATAGATAGTATGGTAGAAAGAAAGATTTTCTATCTTACTATCTATCTCTATCTATCTCTTAGTCTATAAAGTTGTAATCTAGAATAAAGATAAATAAAGATAAGGGCTTAAGTTTCTATAGACCAATCAACAAAATTCTCTTCATATATGTGTATATTAATTCCATATCCATATATTATATTCCATATATTGTATGAAATTGGGATAACGCCCAATTTGCTACATATATTTGTTCTGATCAATCTTAAATAATTCTTATCTTAGGATTCTAATTCCTTTCTTTTTACTAATAAGGAAGGGGAAACCCCACCTCTTTTTAACGCCCGAACCCCGGTATAAAATAAGTCGATAAAGCACAAATCGCCTTTCTCAAATTAGAAACCAAAGGGTAAATGCTCAATATGCGACTCGCCCGAGGCAAGATCTTATTACTGCCTAGTCTCTCGTTAGACAACCACTATCCCTATATCATTTCTCATAGAAAGTGCGTATACACTTAACAAAACAACTTCTTCTTTGAAGAGTAAAGAGGGGAAGAAATCAAAAGAGAAGTCCGGCCTTCCTATCAGCATCAAATAGCAAGAGCCCATTCCCGTTGGTTGAAATAGAAAATTTTGGAAGAATTTTAGGTTGGAATAAATTTCCAATCAGCTGCATCCCTTTCTTTTCAAAATACAAAGACGGGAATCTATGAAACATTTCAAGAGTATGATTCATATCATAGATTGCTCCATTGGAGTCCGACGGGATTCCAGATTCAGAGATTTTGATTTTCAAAAGTTTAAAATGCGTTGCAGAACGATCTATAAAACGAGTAATACGGTTTGATTCCTGAACTCAATTAGTAGTACTTCTAGAGCCCACTTCTTCCCCACACTACGAGTGAAAGGGAAAATGTAAAGACTACCATTAAAGCAGCCCAAGCGAGACTTACTATATCCATGTGCACTATGTCCCCTATCTCTATAAATATAAATACGAAGTAATTATTCCATTATTCCTCACTAATAATAGCGGAATCGATGGCGCAGAGTCAAAAAGGGGGGGTTCTAACCGAACACTATTGAGAGATCAATCCAATAAATCGATTATGATTTTGAATCAGGAAAGATTAAACACAAGCGAAATACATAGTAAAATCCCAAGGAAATGGGAACATGTAGGAATAAAATAATAAGGCCTATTCTTTTTTTGTTGACCTTCTAAGTAAAAACAGAAGGGGAGAAATCTCACTAAAAACGAGAAATTACTATCTATTACAGGTCTCTATTTCCCCATTTGATCTAATCCGTACCCTCTTTCCCGATTATCGCTGTGAAACGGGGGGCTTGAGTGGGGGTTGCCGAAAAGAAAGAATTTCTTTTTGCCCCCTTTTCAATTTTCAATTATTCATCCAATCTAATATTGATTGGATACCAGAGCACTCAGAGATTCTCGCGAGTCTGTCTTATATAAAGCAACTTCCGCCCCTTTCCAAAACTATTAACTATTAATTGAATTTTTCACCAGGCTCTACAATTTGATTCAAGATCCAATCATTAGACACTCCCTTAGTAATAGAGGGGAATCGTGAAGTCTTGATAGTCCCTCTACCAGTAGATTCGAATAATCCTAGAATCCTAGATGCGAACGAGGATTCACAATCTTTTCTTTTAGAAAACCTTCAGACCAAATGGAATCAAACAAAGTATCAACGGTCTGTTTCCTATGCTTCTACCGGGGAAGCATTCTGCGAGTTATATCAGCAGAACAAAAAAAGAAGAGATTTTGAGTTTTTTGGTGATCAGGCGACACCCGGATTTGAACTGGGGAAAAAGGATTTGCAGTCCCCCGCCTTACCACTCGGCCATGCCGCCAAAATGATACAAAATAGATGCCAATTTTCCCGGATTACTGACCTTTTATTGTACTTGCATTTTGACTTCTGTTTTCTTTATTTTCTTTCCTAAAAGAAAGACCCTGGATTTGATCCATCCCTTCAATTGATTGTATAGTATTTGAAAATACACATTTGATTTATCAATAGAAAAGCGAGAGAATGTTTTTAGCGTTGTGTATTTTTAGTCGAGAAATTTGAACCATTAACTGAACCATTAACTATTGACTCCTTACTTTGAATTCATGAACGATTCTGGGATTTGAATTTCAAATTGTGTTTTACTAATGACATAAGAAAATCAAAATTGAGACAGAACCAATCAGTATTTATTTTTTCAATCAAAAAATCTTTTTCAATTTCAATTATAACAAAACATATGAGTATATGTAAACCCCAGAACATAAATTGTTACACAGATATCTATTATTTTGATATGTTGTCGATAGGGAATTATCATAAAATTATCCTACTTCATGCATTGAATGGAAATTATCTTTTGATAGAGCACGGCCGGGGTCGGGGTTGTCCCAAATAGAACCGTCAATAAAAGAGAAATCGGATATTATAGCTATCTGCATACGTGTTTAATAAATGCAACCCTTCTTATATAATACATTATACAATACACTTCAAATCGTATTCTAATCAAAAATCAGCAAAATCAGCAAAGTACAAATATCTATCTTCTCTGTGAATCATTTTTTGAACAACGAAATCCCTAAAAGGCGGTTAAGTGCTAAAAAAATGGATTCTAGCTTATTTTTTTGTCTTTGTCTCCCAAATACCGAATCTTTTTATTTTTCTCAAAGTCGAATATGTAATATCATAATAATGGTATAATTTTAATCATTTTATTTTTGTTTTGCTATTCTATACAAAACCCTATGACCTTAATAAGTCTAAGTGACAGAATTCTGTTTCTAGGATTGTTTTATCAACTCCTTTCCATTTTGATCTCTTGCAACTTCCAATTTATTTAAGTAGAAAATTCTTTTTATTTCTTCGTTCATATGTAGTTCATACATTTCATTTCAAATATGGAGTTGGGTAAAATTTCATGTGATTCAGTAAACAGAATAGAAATTCCATCAGTGCTAGATTGTCGATCTAATTCGATGAAGAATGTACTTAAAAATATAATGGAATTTTTTTATAAATATAAATGGGAAGTTCAAAATGCTCGGGGGTGCAAATGAGGCAATGTCTACAATACCCGGATTTAATCAGATACAATTTGAAGGATTTTGTAGGTTCATCGATCAGGGTTTGACAGAAGAACTTTCTAAGTTTCCAAAAATTGAAGATACAGATCATAAAATTGAATTTCAATTATTTTTGGAAAGATATCAATTGGCAGAACCGTTGATAAAGGAAAGAAATGCTGTGTATGAATCACTCACATATTCTTCTGAATTATATGTATCCGCGGGATTAATTTGGAAAACCAGTAGGGATATGCAAGAACAAACTATTTTGATTGGAAACATTCCTCTAATG